CTATTTGGAATCGTCTTAGGTCTAATTCCTATTACTTTAGCAGGATTATTCGTAACCGCATATTTACAATACAGACGCGGTGATCAGTTAGATCTTTGATTGAGTAATATTTATTTCTTTTTTATTGACCTCCTTCCCGCAGGAGGTCCAATGCAAGTTGCAATTAAACTTTTTTGTTTTTTTTTTGTTCAAATATTTTATTGTGATTCGACATCAAATAAACTGACTCACGCTCTGTAGGATTTGAACCCACGACATCGGGTTTTGGAGACCCGCGTTCTACCGAACTGAACTAAGAGCGCTTTCTTATGTTTATGACAGGGGATACAACTGTACTGTAAAAAAATCTACCCCAATGCATCTTGCATACATATAGTATAAAAAACGGAAAATTATGTACAATTTGAATCGTTCTCAATTAATCCTCGTTACTGTCCATAGAAGAAGTAATAGGTAGGGATGACAGGATTTGAACCCGTGACATTTTGTACCCAAAACAAACGCGCTACCAAGCTGCGCTACATCCCTTTTTTTTCAATTGTCGGGCAGTCTCATTCTACAAAATACCTGTCTTGTTTTCCATATCTTTATTTTTTCCTCCATCTATATACAATTTTCTTATCATTTCTTCTCCTCCTTTTGGTTTCATATAAGAAAATCTTATAAATATCATAAATATAAGAATTATATACATCTGAAACCTAACGTATAAAAAAGTTTTATCAGTAATGTTCAGGAACAGGGGATTAAATGAAAATCTCATCTATTGATTAATTGTACATATCTATTTTAGCATTTAGTTCGGAATTCTGTGTAAAATAAATACAAATGATCTTGAACTACAACATCTGACCATATACACATATGTATTACAATCCATAGGAAAGGAGGATTTTCAATGCGAGATATAAAAACATATCTCTCCGTAGCACCTGTGCTAAGTACTCTATGGTTTGGGTCTTTAGCAGGCCTATTGATAGAGATTAATCGTTTATTCCCGGATGCCTTGTCATTCCCATTTTTTTGATTCTAGTTATTGATTATGTGAAGAAATGAATAAAATTAGAGATACAATTCTACATGACTCAAATTTCGAATTTCCTCCCTCCTTTTTCAGTTCTTTCATTTCAGTTCCTTAGCTTTAGGATAGGGGGAAAAGCAAAAAGTGTATGGAACCTCAACAAAAATGTGATAGATCGAAGATCGAATTTGGGAGACCTAAAATTTAAATGTGGATCCAGTCTAGGGAGGGTTCCGCGAGAAAGAAGATACTTAAATTTAAATAAGAATAATAATTTAGTGGATTTAGGATAGGAACAATTGATAGTTAGAAAGAAATTGTATTACTTAATTATTACTTCATAAAATAAAATTTATTACTATATAAAATATAAAATGAAAATTTTTACTTAATTACAATTACATTAATATTAATTTTTAAATTTGAATAAATAAGAATTTAATGATAATTGCAACGAAATTTTTAGAAAATTATATTTCTAGTTAGTAACTTCTATTTAATTTATTTTTGTTTTCTTCTTCTTCAGCTCGGATCGAAAATGTAAGAGTTAAGCCGATACAAAATTCAAAGGGGGTTTATGGCTAAGGGTAAGGATGTAAGAGTTATAGTTATTTTAGAATGTACCGGTTGTGCCCGAAATGATGTCAATAAGGAATCGCCGGGTATTTCTAGATATATTACTCAAAAGAATCGACACAATACGCCTGGTCGATTAGAATTGAGAAAATTTTGTCGCTATTGTCACAAGCATACGATTCATGGGGAAATCAAGAAATAGATTGAACGGAACACATGTGTTCTTTTCAAGTCAAAGAAGAAAAAGAGCTTAACATATATTTAATTTTAATTTTTAATATAGAATATGAATAATGTGTATACATTATGCATACAAATCAAAGCCTATTTTGGTGGGATCTGAAGTAAATAAAATAAAGAAATAGAATTTTAGAGATAAGGAATAAACCATGGATAAATCCAAACAATCTTTTCGTAAATCCAAGCAATCTTTTCGCAAATCCAAACGATCTTTTCGTAGGCGTTTGCCCCCAATTAGATCGGGGGATCGAATCGATTATAGAAACATGAGTTTAATTAGTCGATTTATTAGTGAACAAGGGAAAATATTATCTAGACGGGTGAATAGATTGACTTTGAAACAACAACGATTAATTACTATTGCTATAAAGCAAGCCCGTATTTTATCTTTGTTACCCTTTCTTAATAATGAGAGACTATTTAAGAATAAAAAATCGGAGTCGATCCCCCGAACTCGAATTACTCGTCCTAGAAAAAAAAAATAGACATACTCCTCAATTGACTCCAAACTCCAATTGTAACTCAAGCTCAGATGTGATTTTTATTCTATCTTCCCGGAGAAGTCACTCCGGGGAATTCTGTTTCGTTTCAATCATTCCTTTACTGTACATGTACTTTATTTGATTTGATGATCTTGTTGGAAATCATGTAAAGACAATTCTTATTTGATATAGCTATTTGTGCAGGTATTTTACGATTAAGAAGCAATTGCTTCTTGTACAGATTATGTATTAATATACTATAACTATACAATACCGACTTTTCACGAGTTATTGCATTTATCCGAGTAATCCACAAACGACGAAAATCCCTCTTTTGCCTACCTCTATCTCGATGAGAGGAAGCCAAAGCTCTAATTTTTTGTTGAGTAATCGTTCGAATAAGTCTCGAATGAGCCCCTTTAAAGGTTGACGCAAAAAAACGAATTTTTGTTCGACGTCTACGAGCTATATATCTCCGTCTAACTCTTGTCATTGAATCAAATTAAACCTTAATGAATAACTAATTGATTTCTATTCTTTCAGCCATCCTTTTATCCCCATCCCCCTTGGTCGATGAATAACAAAACGGATTATTCCGATATATAAAATATGAATTCGAATGGCTTTTGCTACTATAACCTTCCTTACCACCATTTTTTATTCCTTTCAGGCATTTCACCTGAAAATAATAAATTCTAATGATACTAAAAAAAGTGGGTTCCTTCGTTTCTATGGTTATTTCTTAAACGGCGAGGTCCTCTCTATACACCGGAGCTTCTTATTTCATTTAATCAAATGGTATTGTGAACTTGTATAGTTCACACTCTTTGGCTCTACCCATCAATTATCAATTATAGAGTAATAGCTCTTTTCACAATAAGAGTTATCTATACAGTAACGGCATTTAATTAGGAAAGTTGGCTAGGTAGCTGACCCTCTTAGTCCGTTCTTTTAACAATGGGAGCATAATCTTTTTGCTTCTTATGATACCATTTCCTCTGCTTAATGGATAACTATTTACTACCTATGGGGAATTGCTTTTCATCTCAAATTTAGGTGATTGGATTTACACCAATGAAAACCATAAATTCCATACACAATACACAATATAGATATATGAAAAATCTTTTCCATTTACTCTATTCATTGGTGCCGTTCAGTAATACTGGAAAAATTTCCTCGTTTGTATTTGTTCGAACTCATGATCTGAACGAGTCGCACATACACCCTAGTACATGTTCCTCGACGCTGAGGACATTCTCTAAGAGCGGGAGATTTCGTAACATTTCTTATTGGCTGTCTTGCATTTCTAATAAGTTGTTTAATAGTTGGCATGTCGTATAATTATATATACGTTGTATATATAATTAGAAATTAGAATGGAATGGGTTGGTTTAGATCGATCTTAACCTGAGAATTCATCTGATAATTAATAATTATCAATTTTTTCTATTCAATATAAAATCACAGAAAATTCAATTACGGTTTGAAATAGATTTACAATAAAAAATCCTCGAAATCCTCGGGATCCGCCCCTACAAGATCAACAATTCCGTGAGCTTGGGCTTCTGTTGCTGACATAAAAATATCTCTTTCCATGTCTTGGGCTACAACCCAAAGAGGCATACCTGTTCTTTGTACATAAACCTTTGTGAGGGTTTCGCGAAGTTTCACTATCTGTCTCGTTTCCCTGAAAAAGTCCCCTGATCTTCCGTCATAAAAAGAACTAGCAGGTTGATGAATCATAATCCTAACCTAATGTTATTGATATAACAGGTTCTTCTATCTCGCATGATTGGGCTAAATTAAAGGATAAAAAAAATAAAAAGAAGAAAATAGAATTGAACAACCGTACGGGCATTTCTATGTTGCATACGGCTCCGCAACGGAATTTACTTTATTCTTCTCTTCTATTCTATCGAAGAAATCGAATTTATCTGATTCAGATCGTTGAATTATCCATTTACCACCCTTCCTTTCGTAGGAGTAAAAAATACTATGATGGTTCTGTTGCTTTATATAGATATCTTATCTATGATTTAGCAATCCCAAAGTTCCCTTCTGATACGATCAAATAAGGAAAATTTATTTTTTTCGTACTCTTTCATAAGATGAATATCAAAAAGAGACTTCTGGTGTGGAAGAAAAAAAGTTTGTGACGCTGAAATGTACTCCCGACACATAAAATCAACAAATCGGAAATACTCTTTGTTTCATACTACTATCTCGATACAAAATCTCATGTTATGAAAAAACAATAAAATAAAATAATGGTTTGTTTAGATCGAACTCGAAGTGCCATGCTATTATTACTTATTATTCATATTCAATATGGCGAAGGCATAGTGTTTCTTTTTTTTTTCAAATCAAAATAAAAACTCATTGGCGCCAAGCGTGAGGGAATGCTAGACGTTTGGTAATTTCTCCTCCGACCAGGATGAAAGATGCCATCGAAGCGGCTATTCCCATGCATATTGTATGCACGTCGGGCGTTACAAATTGCATAGTATCAAAAATAGCTATTCCTGATATTACCCATCCGCCGGGAGAGTTTATAAATAAATAAAGATCCCTAGTCTGATCTTCTATACTGAGATATACCATGAGACCAACAATAGTATTCGAGATCTCCTCCTTGACCTCTTGTCCTAAAAAAAGTAATCTTTCTCGATAAAGTCGGTTGATTAGGACAAAAAAAATCCTATCCTTTAATCCTTTAGGAGCCGTACACGCACCTTTGGATGCATACGGTTCAAAATCAAAATGAAACGGAGAAAAAAGAATCAATGTGTCGATTCTTGTTCTATTTCTTTTTTCTTTAACTTAATAGGTTTTTCTAAAAAAACGTTTTTCTTCCATTTTTCAAAAAACATGAGATGTGCTCTCGCTTCCTTACCTATAAAAAAAGAATTTATTGAACTTATTGAAATTGAACTAATCTCTCTCATTGATGTATTATTTCATCGATATTCAAATCACGATGCAATTTTCTTGTTCCTGAATGGGCCCTTGCAATTCTTTTAGGTTCATGTTCTACTCCGGGAAAAGATCTGTCCGAATTTTATTTGCACATATAGGACAAATAATCTCAGTACCACTTCTTTTTTTTTCAATTCGTTTCATGTCTTTTCCCAACTCAACTATTTGATGTATTCATCATGCTATTCTGTTGGTTATTGGTTGGACGTTTGAAATCACTCTTATAGTAACTCATCTTACTTATAGTAATATAGTAAGGATAAGAATCCTTTATAATACAACTTTATAATACAAGTAATAATCATACATATATTATATTACCAATTTGGTATTTTCTGAACGGAGCCTGAATACTTTATTTTTATTTTTCCAAGTGAACCATAAATCCTCCTAATTGATAATATGGATCCCAAAATGCAAATATAAATAAATTGATCTAATTACACTTCACGCTCCGAATGATTGATGCTTCCCTCAATACAATATTTCTTGGGCGAAACAGAGGATATCTCGATCGGGGGAGAAAACGGGTAAATTCCATATGACTCAATATGTCTGACAAGTCGCACTATAACTCAACCCAAGTTGCATCTTCCTCTCCGGGATTCCGAAAAGGTACTTTTGGAACACCAACGGGCATTAATTTAAAGACAAAATTGAGTACTATACTTCACGTTAATATGGAAACGTAACAATGGTTTTATCATCTTTATCTCTTTTTCTCTTTATTTTATTTTATACATAGATTTTTATACATAGATTGAAAGGTTTATATTGAAAGGTTTATAGAGTAAGACAGAATGAATAAAGAGAAAATTTAACTAACGTATCAATCATTGGAATGATAAACAAGTATCTATGTATTTGTTTCCCGAAAGTAGGAGTAATCCTCCCATTGCGTATTGGTACTTATCGGGTATAGAATAGATCCGCTTCTCTTTGTTCTTACGAACAGAATTTTTACCTTATTTTCAATGAAACGGAATAAATATTAACCTTTTCTCATACAGAATCTACTGAAAAGTTAGGTACATAGTATAGTCTTTTCCAATTCCAATGCGATAAAATAAAGTGACATAGTGTCTAGTTTTTTTTGATAAAGGGGTATTTCCATGGGTTTGCCTTGGTATCGTGTTCATACTGTCGTATTGAATGATCCTGGTCGATTACTTTCGGTCCATATAATGCATACAGCCCTAGTTGCTGGTTGGGCCGGTTCGATGGCTTTATACGAATTAGCAGTTTTTGATCCCTCTGACCCCGCTCTCGATCCAATGTGGAGACAAGGTATGTTCGTTATACCCTTCATGACTCGTTTAGGAATAACCAATTCGTGGGGTGGTTGGAGTATTTCAGGGGGAACTATAACGAATCCAGGTATTTGGAGTTATGAAGGTGTGGCAGGGGCACATATTGTGTTTTCTGGTTTGTGCTTCTTGGCAGCTATCTGGCATTGGGTGTATTGGGACCTAGAAATATTCTGCGATGAACGTACGGGCAAACCTTCTTTGGATTTGCCTAAGATCTTTGGAATTCATTTATTTCTCTCAGGATTGGCTTGCTTTGGTTTTGGCGCATTTCATGTAACAGGTTTGTATGGTCCTGGAATATGGGTGTCCGATCCTTATGGACTAACCGGAAAAGTACAACCTGTAAGTCCTGCATGGGGCGCGGAAGGCTTTGATCCTTTTGTTCCCGGAGGAATTGCCTCTCATCATATTGCAGCGGGTACATTGGGCATATTAGCGGGCTTATTCCATCTTAGTGTCCGTCCGCCTCAACGTCTATACAAAGGATTGCGTATGGGCAATATTGAAACTGTACTTTCCAGTAGTATCGCTGCTGTTTTTTTTGCAGCTTTCGTTGTTGCTGGAACTATGTGGTATGGTTCAGCAACAACTCCAATCGAATTATTTGGTCCCACTCGTTATCAGTGGGATCAAGGATACTTTCAGCAAGAAATATACCGAAGAGTTAGCGCCGGACTAGACGAAAATCTAAGTTTATCGGAAGCTTGGTCTAAAATTCCCGAAAAATTAGCTTTTTATGATTACATTGGTAATAATCCGGCAAAAGGGGGATTATTCAGAGCAGGGTCAATGGATAACGGGGATGGAATAGCTGTTGGATGGTTAGGGCACCCTGTCTTTAGAGATAAAGAAGGGCGCGAGCTTTTTGTACGTCGTATGCCTACTTTTTTTGAAACATTTCCGGTGGTTTTGGTGGATGGAGACGGAATTGTGAGAGCCGATGTTCCTTTTAGAAGAGCAGAATCAAAGTATAGTGTTGAACAAGTAGGTGTAACTGTTGAGTTCTATGGTGGCGAACTCAACGGAGTCAGTTATAGTGATCCTGTGACTGTTAAAAAATATGCTAGACGTGCCCAATTAGGTGAAATTTTTGAATTAGATCGGGCTACTTTGAAATCTGATGGCGTTTTTCGTAGCAGTCCAAGGGGTTGGTTCACTTTTGGTCATGCTACGTTTGCTTTGCTCTTCTTTTTCGGACACATTTGGCATGGCGCTAGAACCTTGTTCAGAGATGTTTTCGCTGGTATTGATCCAGATTTGGATGTTCAAGTGGAATTTGGAGCATTCCAAAAAATAGGAGATCCAACTACGAGGAGACAAGTAGTCTGATACAAGATTGCTCTGGTATCTTTCGCCTCTTTTTTTTTATTTGACATAGGGTTATAGTACTTAAGAAATCTTGACTTGAATCACTATCTTTTCTTTTCCTTTTCTTTATATTTATATTTTATACTATATGGTAAATGATGCCAAATGAATAGGTGTGGAAGCTATAATTGTAAACCACGATCGAATCTATGGAAGCATTGGTTTATACATTCCTTTTAGTCTCTACTTTAGGGATAATTTTTTTCGCTATCTTTTTTCGAGAACCGCCTAAGGTTCCAACTAAAAAAGTAAAATAATTTTTCATTATTTCAGTTGAAGTAATGAGTCTCCCATATAGGGTAGGGAGACTCATTACTTCAACTAGTCCCCGTGTTCTTCGAATGGATCTCTTAGTTGTTGAGAGGGTTGCCCAAAAGCGGTATATAAGGCGTACCCAGTAAAGCTTACAAGTAAACCAGATATAAAGATGGCAATTAGGGTTGCTATTTCCATTTTTAGACAATTTCAAGATCACAATACAATGGATCTATAATAAGATCGTTTATTTACAACTACAACGAAATGGTATACAAAGTCAACAGATCTCAACCAATGATTAAATAAATAGGATTTATGGCTACACAAACCGTTGAGGATAGTTCTAGATCTGGGCCAAGACGAACTACCGTAGGGAATTTATTGAAACCACTGAATTCGGAATATGGTAAAGTCGCTCCGGGCTGGGGGACTACACCACTAATGGGGGTCGCTATGGCCCTATTTGCGGTATTTCTATCTATTATTTTGGAAATTTATAATTCTTCCATTTTACTGGATGGAATTGCAATGAGTTAACTTTAATAAGAACTATGAAGTATTAGTTAAAAAAAAAATTACTTTACTTAAACTTAAAACTTTGATTTCTAGACCATTCTGGTAGTTCGACCGTGGAATTTATTTGTTTCGGTATCTCCGGAATATGAGTGTGTGACTTGTTATAATTGATCCTATTAATAATACAGAGAATAGTTCTGTCATCTCTATCAAGATGAGTCTATTTCGTCGGATAATTATTCTAGTATCTGGAACACGAAATCCATGTAATATAGAATAGATCAAGAAAAGAAATACGAAAACTATGATTCATAACTAATATTCGGACCTCGAAACCGGACTCCAAAAATTTCAAATAAATATTTCCTAAATCAAACGATTTTTCTTCTTTCAGACTTACTTTTTTTTACCGAAGGACAACTCCTTTTCTAGATCTAGATTTTGTTGAGTCATAACATACATTCATTGAATAAGTGATTATGAAAGTGTTCTTACTCAGAGAACCCTTGAGTTTAGCTTGGCTTGAGGCTTGGCTTTATTAAATCATCGTGGTTCTAGTATGAATCTGGAGTTTCAATTGATTCATGGGATCTCAACAAGTGAATTCCTATACCAAATATATATATATAATATATAATAGTTAAAAAAGATAAATAAATAGTTAAATAAGAGTCAATACACATTACAAAAAAAAAAAAAAAAACAAGAAATCAAATTAAAAATAAATAGGAAAGAGAAGATTCAAGAGGCCTGTAATAATCAACATCAAAAAAGACGGATGAGCCAACTTGATATTTTTAGGCCTTATCATACAAAAAATACAAAGAATAGATTTCCAATTTTTTTTTACTTCGTATCTTTGGGTCGGAGTAAATCAAGCGGCTAAGCTAAGAAGTTTTGAACTTTCTATTACATATCTGTTGAAATCAACATTTGTATGTTTCTGCTTGAGCCGTACGAGATGAAATTCTCATATACGGTTCTCCGAGGGGAGTTTCCTGGTTTTGGGTTACCTATCTCAATAAAGTATATGATTGGTTTGAGGAACGTCTCGAGATTCAGGCGATTGCAGATGATATAACTAGTAAATATGTTCCTCCTCATGTCAACATATTTTATTGTTTAGGGGGGATCACACTTACTTGTTTTTTAGTACAAGTAGCTACAGGTTTTGCTATGACTTTTTACTACCGTCCGACTGTTACAGAGGCTTTTTCATCTGTTCAATACATAATGACTGAGGCCAACTT